ACATAGGAGTTTGTCGCTAGGTATTTGACCAAATAGGATCGTCCAGTTCCTATAGAACCTATCACTAAAATACCCCTAGAAGGGGATAGGGCTAAGCGGAGCGAAAAGGGTTTTCCATGAGATGGGAAATGAGAACTATTAGCCCCACACGAGGTTTGTGAATAAGTGATTGTCTGATAATGAGCAAGGAATATCCGTCTTTCTGCTAAACAGGATCTATTGAACTCATAATTCATTAGATACTTTTTATGAATGTCAACTAAGTATCGTAAGTAAATGGATCCCGGTTGTTCAATCATTTGATAACCAGAGTCATTCTTTGATAAACGATCACTATGAGTCAGACTCAATAGAATTTGATCAATCCTTTTTTCCGTCGTTAAGGTGGAGAACTGAACCAAGAATTCTCTTTCTTCATCATCAATCGAATCACTGTTCGCGACCCAGGATTCTATTTTATCATCAATCCAATCACCGTTCACGTTTTTTCTTTTTCTTATCAATGAATAGATCTCTTTACTTGTACGACTTAGATGTCTCGTATTTCTCGAAAAAGTGATTCGATTGATGGGATTTGGTATGATACTGATGAGATCGATGAGATTGATATTCAAATATTTCTTCTTAGAACGTATTGATTTGACCCCATAAGCGGGACCACCACCCAATAGCATGTTGCCGCCAGAAGCAGAATCCCGTATTTCTTCCAGAGAATCTCCTAATTGTTCCAGAGCAACTAGAAAGAGATTCTTTAACCAGAAAGAATTCAGTTCAGATGTAGGATACCTATCCAGAAGTTTTCGCAACTCAATCATGTATGATGGAATCATCAAAGATTTGATCTTTTCTAACTCTGTCTGTAACTCACTAGAGGCTCGGAAAACAAAGAGAAGATGTGTACGAACGAGATATCCAGCAACAAGAAGAAGGAAAAGAATTGAATAGAGGAACTCCCAAGCATTTGGTGATCTCAGATGTGTCCATATCAATGGAATGGGTGACTCATTATTTCGATGAATCATTTCTTCGGACAGAAGAAGATTCTGTAAACACTTACTCGAACTCTCACTTATCAGATTCCGTTGTGGAAGAATCGACCACCACTTTTTCTGAGGAATTGGCCATGATATATCTGATCCATGCATAATATCATGAAAAACGGACACAAAATTTGGACTGCCACTTAGGGAATATTGAAAGGGAATATTCAATATCAAATAAATATTGTTTTTTAAGGTGAAATAAAGATATTTACACCCCGTCCAAGTAAGGAACCATGGCATATAGGTTTGGAACAAATTCCATTTTGAGAGATTTGAAAAAGCACTATCTCGTTGAAGGGTTCTACCTACTTCCCCCTTCTCAACGCTTTTCTTTAGACAAAGACTCAGTTCTTTCCTCTTTCCGGACGGCACATATTTCTCAAAACATGGAGTGTGAATCAAACCCATGTTTGAATTGAAACGGAGATAGTGATGCAAGTTTTTCCCTTCTGAATCAGATAGATTCATATCTGAAAGAAGCTGACAATAAGTTCTTTCAAAATTGACTATTTGTTCCTCTATTACTGGTGTTCCAGAAATGTCTGCAATCGAGTAAATAGGAACGGATGGATCGGATCGAATTGAAAAATGGAAAGATTTGTACAAGTTATACGTTTCGTTACCACTTTGTGGAACATTGTTAGGTATGAATATGCCAGATACCTGTGACTCAATTGGTGAAATAGTCTCTCTCTCTCCCAAAACATGTTTTTTTTTACTGAAACACAAAGAAAATATTTTGTTGCGACTGCACAAGATATTGGGGAATTGTGCATACGTAAAATCATAATTATGGGTACGGGTCTTTTCCCCATAAAAATGGAATCCTTTGTTACAATAGAACCAGAAGCGATGGGGATGATTCAAGAATTGAAGTCTATTTGCTCTATAAAAAGAAGATATCAATGAACTTTTCTGAGGATTCAACCAATTGTTTCGATCGTGGGATATCATTGATAAATAGGAATCCGTGTTCTCAAAGGATTTCCTGCGATTTTTTCTAGTACGGAATGAGTCAATCATGCACTTTTGTATCTTGTTGAACAAAAAAGGTAATATTGTTCCTGTATTGATTAAAAATTTCGATCTTTGGGAAGTATCATGATCATACAATAAGAAGGGTTTCAATTTATTCAAATAAACGATTTGAACACCTATTGATTCTAACAACGGATTGCCGGGTTGATCATTCAGACCTTTCAATTCATAGATGTGGATTTCGGCCCTATGAATGGAGATATTCCCGAAACTCACAACGAAAAAAGGAAGTGACTTAGATAAAAAGAGAAGCGACTTGGACAAAAGGAGAAGTGACTTGGACAAAAAGAAACGAAATGACTTGGACAAATCTTGTTTGTCGATAACCTCGGACCAATCAATCGAATATTGATTAATACGTAATCGATCGAACATTACTTGAAAACGGTGTTTCTGCTCAGAAACGAAATGCTCCAAATATTCCTGGAAATTCTTGCTTCCATTGGAGCATTTGTATCTATATACATTAGGATCCAGATTCGTGGATCTCTCGGTTCGAGAAATAAGAGGATCGAACCACTTCTTCTTAATCTTTTTCAAATTGGATAAATGTTGGTTGATCTTATCTATTATTATAGTTAGATGATTCAGAATATCATTTCCTATTGGGTGCTTTTGAATTCCTATGGGATGCTTTTGAATTCCATATGCGAAGTTGCAATCGGGTCGATTCATTAAAAAGAATCGATTCAATACATTTCTTATGTACCCATAGGTACTATATTGGATTTGAATCTGATTTCGGATCAATCTATATTGATGGAGCGCCTCCATTATGTTGTTGTGAGCAAATACCGCTATTTTTGGTTTTGGATCTTCCAAATCATTCCCGCAGGAGATCCGGACCGATTTTTTTTTTATCTTTCGATAAAAAGATTCATTCTCTTCATCAAAAATAGAAGGTAGAACCAATAAAGATTTCTTTTTCGATTCATCCCCGGAGTTGAATACCTCATTCAATAATTTTCCGTAGGAATCAATAGACAAGCCAAATTCCTTATTATGATAGGCTAAACCCGGCTCGGTTATTGATAGAGTGAATAGATCTGCCATTTCTTGAAATGTCTCTTCTAATTCAAACTCGTGGTGCAACCTGTATCCCCCTTTGTTCCGATCATGGAATAGATGAAATAAATCAAAAAATGCATTTTCGTTCAAGAATGAAATCTTATTGGAACTGTCCATATCCGGTTCATCCTTCGGAACCATATCCCATCCCGGATCTGCTGCAATCGAATGAACTGAGGAGGTATTTTGTAAATACGTAATTATCTTGAATATATCAACTATTTCTTTATTTTTCGATCGCCTCGAAGGGACAAAAGAAACACCTTGTTGTTTCTTCAACAATTTCTGATCTATAGTCGACCTCTCGGTAGGATTCAAACCCAGATGAAGTTCTGACCATCTATCAGAGAAAAAAGAACGAATTGATCTTGTAGGATTCCCAAGAAATTCTTCTATTTCTTCTGGAAGCAGATGATTATTCATCTGCTTCTCACGTTCCGGGAATAGCCGAGCCATTGAGGAATATCCGGAAAGGTATTTTGAGAATCGATCTGATTTTATCTCTGTTCGTTCCGTTTGAAGAAAGGAAGTATCTAAAAGAATTGATCTTTCTTTTAGTTGCTGAATCTCTGTTTGATTGATCAATGTGTGATATTCCGAACCCTCATTACTAATGGAATTGAAAGGATCTATGGATTGATCAGAAAATCCTTTCGATTGGCTAGAATCCGTTACTTGAAAGAAAATGGATCTTATGGAATCATATTGAATATTTGACGATACATTCCGTACCTTGCTAAAAACCCGATTCCTGTTTACCAACCACGCATTGTCTAACCAAATCAAATTCTCTCTCGAGACGTTCCTCAAAAAATCCGATTTGTGCCGATTCTTCCCCCCAATAACGAAGAGATCTTGGCGGAATTGCCACATATGAAATTGAGCGCAATTTTGCAAAAAAATACCCCCCTTGTTTCTCGAGAGGAGATGGGAAACATGTTCAATCTCGTTTGATTGAATAGTCGCTTCAGCTCCTTGTTGTTTGAAGAAACCCCCCCCATCAATTGGTCTTTTTTCACGAAAAGCAGACATGAGATAACAAATCAAATGTTTCACTAAAATTTCGAATAGCTGTCCCGAATTCAAGTTGATTATGTTTCGCTTCTTACTCGGAGAAAGGCGGTCAAAGAATTTCCAATCATGGTCCTTGCGGATCAGATCATTCGTATAGGATACAAAAAAAAACTCCAGATATTTTATATCTTTCTCTTTGAATGAGATCTCAATTCCAGCTGCAATTTCATTCGATATCTTACAGCTGGAATTCCTCTTTTTTACGATCACATTCCTCCACCGCCGCGAACCCCAGTTAGATTCAGACATGATACACTTTTTAGTTATTGGAAGAACCCAAGTACTTTCTTTCGGATCCATGAAACAACTCTCATAGATCTTTTTCCCTTTTGGAAGATACAGGAGCGAAACAATCAACCTATTGAGATTGGAAGACCAAAAGGATTCTTTCAATGTATAATTGGGGGGTCCAATGGAACGCAGAGGTTTAGGAAGAAGCCCCATCAAATAGATATTTTTTCTTTCGACCCTATTTCGATTGTATATAAGGACCGCTACTACAAGTACAAGCAGTACTACACCTTTGATCGTGCAATGTCGACGAATTGAACCCTGTGAATCACGTGAAATTAGGACACTCCAAATTCGGGAATCAAAAAGTTTCATAAAGCGCTCTTGGTGGAAAAAAAAGGAAGTGAAAGATTTCACCGAATCGGGTTGGATCCATGAATCCAAGAAATCGCGAGAATTCTTGATTTCTCTCAATTCGAAGATCCAGGATTTGAATTGATGTCCTCTCATTTCATTGATTCCTCCTAAAGAATCCAAAAGAATCTAAGTGAATTGAATTTGGGTCACTCGCGATGTACAATGACCCCAGTGAAGCATCCATGGCTGAATGGTTAAAGCGCCCAACTCATAATTGGCGAATTCGTAGGTTCAATTCCTGCTGGATGCAGGCCAACGGGGACATTCAATAAGGCTAGTTCCACTGGCTCCGTATCAATGGAATCTCATCATCCATACATAACGAATTGGTATGGTATATTCATACCAACCATAACATATGAAGAGTAAGAACTAGAATTCTTATCGATACTGGAACTCGTGGGGAAGAAAGTAGATTTATGGATGGAATCAAATATGTAGTCTTTACAGAAAAAAGTATTCGGTTATTGGGGAACAATCAATATACTTCTAATGTCGAATCAGGATCAACTAGGACAGAAATAAAGCATTGGGTCGAACTCTTCTTTGGCGTCAAAGTAATAGCTATAAATAGTCATCAACTCCCGGGAAAGGGTAGAAGAATGGGACCCATTATGGGACATACAATGCATTACAGACGTATGATCATTACGCTTCAACCGGGTTATTCTATTTTACCTCTTATAGAGAAGAGAAAAGAATTTAAGTAAAAAAAAAAAAAGAAAAAAAAATACTAAATAACACGGCGATACATTTATACAAAACTTCTACCCCGAGCATACGCAAAGGATCCGTAGACAGTCAAGTGAAATCCAATCCGCGAAATAATTTGATCTATGGACAGCATCGCTGTGGTAAAGGTCGTAATTCCAGGGGAATCATTACCGCAGGGCATAGAGGAGGAGGCCATAAGCGTCTATACCGTAAAATCGATTTTCGACGGAATGAAAAAGACATATCTGCTAGGATCGTAACCATAGAATATGACCCTAATCGAAATGCATACATTTGTCTCATACACTATGGAGATGGTGAGAAAAGATATATTTTACATCCCAGAGGGGCTATAATTGGAGATACCATTGTTTCCGGTACAGAAGTTCCTATATCAATGGGAAATGCCCTACCTTTGAGTGCGGTTTGAACTATGGATTTACGTAATTGGAAGTAACCAATTAGGTTTACGACGAAACCTAGAAATTGATCACTGATCCAATTTGAGTACCTCTACGGGATAGACCTCAACAGAAAACTGAAGAGTAACGGCAGCAAGTGATTGAGTTCAGTAGTTCCTCATATAAAATTATTGACACTCAAGATATGGTAATATGGAGAAGACAAAATTGTTTGAAGCACGGACAGAAGCGGAAGCGACCCTTGTTTCAAAGAGAAGAGGATGGGTTATTCACATTTCATTTGATGGTCAGAGGTGAATTGAAAGCTAAGTGGTGGTAATTCTAAAAATCCCCCCGGGGAAAAATAGAGATGTCTCCTACGTTACCCGTAATATGTGGAAGTAGCGACGTAATTTCATAGAGTCATTCGGTCTGAATGCTACATGAAGAACATAAGCCAGATGACGAAACGGAGAGACCTAGGATGTATAAGATCATAACATGAGTGATTTGGCAGATTTGTATTCCTATATATCCACTCATGTGGTACTTCATCACACGATTCATATAAAATCCATCTGTCTAGATATCATCATATAATATATATATATACATCCGGAAAGCCGTATGCTTTGGAAGAAGCTTGTACGGTTTGGGAAGGGGTTTTTATTGATCAAAAAGAAAAATCTACTTCAACCCATATGCCCTTAGGCACGGCCGTACATAACATAGAAATCACGCTTGGAAAGGGTGGACAATTAACTAGAGCAGCAGGTGCTGTAGCGAAACTGATTGCAAAAGAGGGTAAATCGGTCACATTAAGATTTCCATCTGGGGAGGTCCGTTTGATATCCAAAAACTGCTCAGCAACAGTCGGACAAGTGGGTAATGTTGGGGCGAACCAGAAAAGTTTGGGTAGAGCCGGATCTAAGTGTTGGCTAGGTAGGCGTCCTGTAGTAAGAGGGGTAGTTATGAACCCTGTAGACCATCCCCACGGGGGTGGTGAAGGGAGGGCCCCGATTGGTAGAAAAAAACCCACAACCCCTTGGGGTTATCCTGCGCTTGGAAGAAGAAGTAGGAAAAGGAATAAATATAGTAATAGTTTTATTATTCGTCGCCGTAAATAGGAATATTCAAAATCAAATAAATATTGTTTTTTACTCGTCTTTTCAAAAAAAAAAGGGGGGGGAATAATAGGCCGTGACACGTTCACTAAAAAAAAATCCTTTTGTAGCTAATCATTTATTGGAAAAAATAAAGAAGCTTAACATGAGAGAGGAAAAAGAGATAATAGTAACTTGGTCCCGGGCATCTACCATTATACCCACAATGATCGGCAATACAATTGCCGTTCATAATGGAAAGGCGCATTTACCTATTTATATAACGGATCGTATGGTGGGTCAAAAATTAGGAGAATTTGCACCTACTCTTACTTTCCAGGGACACGCGAGAAACGATACTAGATCTCTCCGTTAATAAAATAAAGTGAAATAGGGGCTCATCGTTCATTGGCGGGAGGCGAACCTTATCTTATGTCAAAGTGGAGAAAGTGGAAGAAGACCTTGAAAAAGCAGAAGATGAAGAGGAGCTCGAGTACACAAGTACAAGCTTTAGCTCAACGTATATGTATGTCTGCTCACAAAGCACGAAGAGTCATTGATCAGATTCGTGGGCATTCCTACGAGAAAACACTTATGTTACTGGAACTCATGCCTTATCGAGCATTTTATCCCATTTTTAAACTGGTTTATTCTGCAGCAGCAAATGCTAGTCACAATAAAAGTTTCAACGAAGCTGATTCAGTCATTAGTAAAGCCGAAGTCAATGGGGGTACTATCGTGAAAAAGTTAAAACCCAGGGCTAGAGGACGTAGTTATCCGATAGAAAGACCCGCCTGTCATATAATTATTGTATTGAAGGATAGCTCTAAAAAGAAAACAGATCAGGATATATTTTTAGAAACAAAAAATGTATGGAGAGATCCTATAATAGAAAGATATATAGAGAAGGAGAGAGAGAGAGAAAAAAAAGATGGGTCAAAAAATAAATCCACTTGGTTTCCGCCTTGGCGAAAACCAAAGTCATCGTTCCCTTTGGTTCGCACAACCAAAAAGTTATTACATAGGTCTCCAGGAAGATGAAAAAATACGGGATTGTATCAAGATATATGTACAAAAAAATATAAGAGTATCTTCAAGTTTCGAAGGAATTGGAATTGCACATATAGAGATTCAAAAAAAAATGGACTTGATCCAGGTCATAATCTATATTGGATTCCCAAATTTGTTAATAGAAGGCCAAACACGAGGAATCGAAGAATTGCAGATCAATGTACAAAAGGGGCTTCATTCTGTGAATCGGAGACTTAACATTGCTATTACAAGAGTTGCAAAACCTTATGGACAACCTAATATTCTTGCAGAATATATAGCTCTACAATTAAAGAATAGGGTTTCGTTTCGAAAGGCAATGAAAAAAGCTATTGAATTAACTGAACAAGCAGACACAAAAGGAATTCAAGTGGAAATTGCAGGGCGTATCGACGGAAAAGAAATTGCACGTGTCGAATGGATCAGAGAAGGTAGGGTTCCCCTCCAAACCATTCGAGCTAAAATTGATCATTGTTCCTATACAGTTCGAACTGCCTATGGGGCATTGGGCATCAAAATTTGGATATTTGTAGACGAGCAATAATGGACCCTTCCTTTGCTTGCCATTCTATTCAGTGATAGAACAAAAACTACAAACTATTCCTTTTCACTTCAATAAAAAAAAAAAAAAAATGAGCAATTCTAATTCTATAAGGTTGAATAAAAATTCGATTGACCTTTTGGTGGAACTGCTATGCTTAGTGTGTGACTCGTTGGTTTTTTATTTAAAGTTGGGATTCAAAAAACAGACCAGCCCCTAACTAATAACTATAAGAACTAGTAACCAACTCATTGCTTTGTATTATCGAGATCCAAGGAAGCAGTCGCCATATGATGTATCGATCATATAGTTGTAGCAACTGAAATCTTTTTTTTTTCCATAAAGGAAAAATCCATTTATAGGTTGGAAAGAAAAATAGAGGGATGTGGGTAACTGGAAGGGCGAGAGAAAGAGAGAAGGAGAATCTCCATGATATATGATTCCAATATGTATGGTCTATCAATCACATCATATCATAAAAGGCAGTGTGATAAAGCATCAATACTGATTCGTCCATAATTAGATGAATACGGTTCATAAGAAAAATACAAATAATAAAGAGCCCCGAGTCAATAGAGACTGAGGAGATTGGCTCGGGAACGAATTTAATTAGGAGCTCCATTGCATAGTTCAGGCCTAGCCATTAATGGAAAAGCTATGGGAACGACGAAACCTGTGACTGCGGAAGATTCTATTGAAAACGAATCCTAATGATTCATTGGGTGGGATGGCGGAATCAACCAGGAACCAATTAATTTCTTCTGATAGGTCATGGGTTCACCCTACGAATGAAGCAAATATGGAAAGAGTCAATATTCGCCCGCGAAACCATTATTGGATTGCAATATTTTGACAGATTCGGTAAAGGTCAAGGATTCATTTTCAAAAGAAAGGCATTATCCCATATAAATAAAATAGAAATATCCGTCTAGCCGTATATACTATATACTATACGGCTTCCCGTGTGACAGATTAAATATCAATAAATTCCATGATTCAGTGTATTATTCATTCAATAAATACATATACGTAATATTATTGAATCGTTTCATTCGCGAGGAGCTGGATGAGAAGAAACTCTCATGTCCGGTTCTGCAGTAGAGATGGGATTGAGAAACAACCATCAACTATAACCCCAAAAGAACCAGATTCCGTAAACAACATAGAGGAAGAATGAAGGGAATATCTTATCGAGGCAATCATATTTGTTTCGGCAGATACGCTCTTCAGGCACTTGAACCCGCTTGGATCACATCTAGACAAATAGAAGCAGGACGACGAGCAATGACACGATATGCACGCCGTGGTGGAAAAATATGGGTACGTATATTTCCCGACAAACCCGTTACAGTAAGACCTACCGAAACACGTATGGGTTCGGGGAAAGGATCTCCCGAATATTGGGTATCTGTCGTTAAACCCGGTCGAATACTTTATGAAATGGGCGGAGTATCAGAAACTGTAGCCAGAGCAGCTATTTCAATAGCTGCGTGCAAAATGCCTATACGAACTCAATTCATTATCGCGTGATAGGTATGTGAAGGGTATTTGTGATGAAAAATACAATCGCAGATTTTTGGATTTCTGGGCAGACAATATTTCTCTCTTTTTCCTTTGCCTTTTGCATTGAAAGAGCAGATTCAAAAAAAAAAATGATATGATTCAACCTCAGACCCATTTGAATGTAGCGGACAACAGCGGGGCTCGAGAATTGATGTGTATTCGAATCATAGGAGCTAGTAATCAACGATATGCTCATATTGGTGACGTTATTGTTGCTGTAATCAAAGAAGCAGTGCCCAATATGCCTCTCGAAAGATCAGAAGTGATCAGAGCTGTAATTGTACGTACATGTAAAGAACTCAAACGCGACAACGGTATGATAATACGATATGATGACAATGCAGCAGTTGTCATTGATCAAGAAGGAAATCCAAAAGGAACTCGAGTTTTTGGAGCGATCGCGCGGGAATTGAGACAGTTGAATTTCACTAAAATAGTCTCATTAGCTCCTGAAGTCTTATAAATACTAGTAGATGAGACCGTGATAGAGTATAGTCAGGTCTCTGAAATAGATCACGTTAGTAGATTGTGTCTCACGCATATACCTTTAATAATTCATAAATAAATAAGAAAAAATGAAAAAAAAAAAGGAACATGTTGATTATATCAAAACTGGAAGGCACCCATAATTTTAGTTCGTCATGGGTAGGGACACTATTGCCGATATAATAACTTCTATAAGAAATGCTAACATGGATAAAAAAGGAACGGTTCGAATAGCATCTACTAATATCGCCGAAAACATTGTTAAAATACTTCTACAAGAAGGGTTTATTGAAAATGTTAGGAAACATAGAGAAAACAACAAATATTTTTTGGTTTCAACCCTGCGACATAGAAGGAATAGGAAAGGAACATATAGAAATATTTTAAAGCGTATCAGTCGTCCCGGTCTACGAATCTATTCCAACCATCAACGAATTCCTAGGATTTTAGGTGGGATGGGGGTCGTAATTCTTTCTACTTCTCGAGGTATAATGACAGATCGAGAAGCTCGACTAGAAAGAATTGGGGGAGAAATTTTGTATTATATCTGGTGATCCTTCTGGTATCCGAATTTGATCCGTAACTTGCTATTTGGGAAAAAGAGAGGAAAGACGAATTGTCTACTATTACTCCTCCTCCATTAGTTGATACTTCAAGGGGGTTACCTGGAATGAAAGAACAAAAATTGATTCACGAAGGTTTAATTACTGAATCACTTCCCAATGGTATGTTCCGAGTTCGTTTAGACAATGAAGATCTGATTCTAGGTTATGTTTCGGGGAGGATCCGACGGAGTTTTATCCGGATACTACCAGGAGATAGAGTCAAAATCGAAGTAAGTCGTTATGATTCAACTAGGGGACGTATAATTTATAGACTTCGCAACAAAGAGTCGAATGATTAGGCGGCTTTTTATTTGAATTTAAACATTCCTTTCATGGGAATACAATTCGAGGTTCAAAATTTCAAGAGACTTATTTTCTTCCAAGGAGTATATTTGGAATTAAGGAATAACAAATATGAAAATAAGGGCTTCCATTCGTAAAATTTGTGAAAAATGTCGACTGATCCGTAGGCGGGGACGAATTATAGTAATTTGTTCCAATCCGAAACATAAACAGAGACAGGGGTAATCTTTCTAACAAGGGACTTTCTAAACGGTCCGATGTACAAATAAAGGATCTGTTTTGACATGAAATGGATATATCCGTATATCTCTGACTCATATTTATGAGATGATAAAATATGACAAAAGCTATACCAAGAATTGGTTCACGTAAGAATGGACGTAGAATACAAAAAGGAGTTATTCATGTTCAAGCGAGTTTCAACAATACCATTGTGACTGTTACAGATGTAATAGGTCGGGTGGTTTCTTGGTCCTCCGCTGGTACTTGTGGATTCAGAGGCACAAGAAGAGGGACACCATTTGCTGCTCAAACCGCAGCAGGAAATGCTATTCGTACGGCAGTGGATCAGGGTCTGCAACGAGCAGAAGTCATGATAAAAGGCCCTGGTCTCGGAAGAGATGCAGCATTACGAGCCATTCGTAGAAGTGGTATACTATTAAGTTTCGTACGTGACGTAACCCCTATGCCACATAATGGATGTAGGCCTCCTAAAAAAAGACGTGTGTAGAAATAAAAATTGAATGGATTGCAATAGAAATAAATGATTCAATGATCTGATCAAACAATAATATTAGTATGGTTCGAGAAGAAGTAGCAGTATCCACTCGAACACTACAGTGGAAGTGTGTTGAATCAAGAAC